ATTTACATTATCTTAAACTTTTGTAACAATGTAATACAAAAGATAAATCTTGAGGTAGACACTCTGATGTACTATTCTGGTTTTAGGGGTTTGCCATAATAGTATATAGATGTCGGGGGGTAGGGGGGTAGGGGGGTTTGACGGAAAATTTTTCCAGAAGGGGGTGATCTCATTAGGGTTTTTCTCAATGGCCCATTGTATGCACTTGAGATATAAGTATGCAACTCTTTTATTATATCTTAACTTCATTGACATGATTCACGTGAGCCTCAATCAATTTGAGTACCACCTTCGATTTGCTATTAGAAGGTGTTCTACTTGTAAGTTGAAAGGATACCTAAAAAAAGAGAACCAGATGCATATAGAATAATGCTCGGCTTGGTGGGTAACGAGTATAATGTACTCCACCATTAATCAGATGCCATTTATGGCCCAAGTTTAGGGGAGTAATGTAATGTGTGTTCCTGAGGTAGGAACCAGATGCCAGTAATAGATCATTTTGTGCGACCCCCACTGTTTTTGTCCCTGATCGTTCAATAAACGTATTCACACTGGGTGCAGCTGGTTGGTAGGTTCTTACTGCGCAGATTATTATTGGCTCCGATATTTGTTGTCCAGTCATAGAAACATTTGGGTTTCCATTTGGTGTTACCCTTCTATTTCATTGCTCTTCTGACAGGTATTTGAGTCTTATTTTTTGTCCCACATCTTCTCAACGTCGTATCCAAAAGATACTTGTTACTAAGGTTGTTGTGTTGTTAATTTTCTTTTAGTCTTTAGATATATTTCCCATAGTATCCTTGGGTTAGCTTTTTATTGGGTATATCATCAATTGTCTTCGATTTAGTGGTTATTTTGTACTGTTACAGGCTTATAGGGGTAAAGTAGTTGAATGTGGTATAATACATATGATGTATTATGATACATAGGTGGTATCACCAAATTAATAATGTAGTAAGCCAAAGGGTAGTTGAATATTACGATCTTAACTTTGGGAGTTAAGGATGGAAGTTAAAGTCTTCCCCCTTTGATCCGTTCCCATAGTTGAATCACAACGAGGGTTTTTCGTGCCCTAGGTCCCGGTTGGATTCCGGGTGGAAATTATGAGTTACTTGGTTTTTTTTCTTTCTTTTATGTTGGTGATGGGGGTTGTTGTAGTTGCTTGCAACCCCTCCCCGTACTTCGCTGCACTAGATATAGTGCTGGCGGCCCTGGGGGGGTGCGGCATTCTGTCTTATCATGGGGACACATTCATTTCTCTAGTCCTCCTACTCGTCTACCTGGGCGGAATACTGGTCGTCTTTGGCTATTGTGCGGCGCTGACCGCTGAGCCTTATCCCGAGGTCTGGGGAAATTGGGGTGTTCTTTTTCGGGGTCTAGTATATCTGTTTTTGATTGGCTTGTTGGTGGGGTACTCTGAGATAACTAACCTGTATTGTGCACGCTCCGGGGAGAGTGGTGACTACTCCACATTGCCTGGCGAGTTCGGAGGGGTCTCCCTCATTTACAACTTGGGGGGGGAAATGCTCATGATTTGTGGGTGAATCCTGTTGTTGACGTTGCTGGTTGTGCTCGAGCTAACTCGGGGGGGTGATCGGGGGGCCCTGCGCACTATTTAGGTAGGTGGGAGGAGGGGGCTTAGGATATTGGTGTCAATCTTTCACTTTTGTAATAATATACACAGGCGACAGCATAAGTCCCGAGGTAGACACTCTGATGTACTATTCTGGTTTTAGGGGTTTGCCATAATAGTATATAGATGTCGGGGGGTAGGGGGGTAGGGGGGTTTGACGGAAAATTTTTCCAGAAGGGGGTGATCTCTTTAGGGTTTTTCTCAATGGCCCATTGTATGCACTTGAGATATAAGTATGCAACTCTTTTATTATATCTTAACTTCATTGACATGATTTACGTGAGCCTCAATCAATTTGAGTACCACCTTCGATTTGCTATTAGAAGGTGTTCTACTTGTAAGTTGAAAGGATACCTAAAAAAAGAGAACCAGATGCATATAGAATAATGCTCGGCTTGGTGGGTAACGAGTATAATGTACTCCACCATTAATCAGATGCCATTTATGGCCCAAGTTTAGGGGAGTAATGTAATGTGTGTTCCTGAGGTAGGAACCAGATGCCAGTAATAGATCATTTTGTGCGACCCCCACTGTTTTTGTCCCTGATCGTTCAATAAACGTATTCACACTGGGTGCAGCTGGTTGGTAGGTTCTTACTGCGCAGATTATTATTGGCTCCGATATTTGTTGTCCAGTCATAGAAACATTTGGGTTTCCATTTGGTGTTACCCTTCTATTTCATTGCTCTTCTGACAGGTATTTGAGTCTTATTTTTTGTCCCACATCTTCTCAACGTCGTATCCAAAAGATACTTGTTACTAAGGTTGTTGTGTTGTTAATTTTCTTTTAGTCTCTAGATATATTTCCCATAGTATCCTTGGGTTAGCTTTTTATTGGGTATATCATCAATTGTCTTCGATTTAGTGGTTATTTTGTACTGTTACAGGCTTATAGGGGTAAAGTAGTTGAATGTGGTATAATACATATGATGTATTATAGTACATAGGTGCTCTAGGGCGCTAGGAAGGGCTTATTCTTCGTTCTTCGGGTTACAAAACCGATGCTTTGTCACTAAGCTACTAGGGCTTTATAGTTCAAGTATTTTGTTCTCTAGTCAGCCGGCCGTTGGAAATAGGACAAGGAAAATAGAAAAGTATAAGACAGAAGCGACTTGTCCTACAGCAACGAAAGGTGTCTCAACGGGTATACCCCCAACTCATGTGAGAACCAACATATCTACAACCAAAAGTCAGAATAGCAGTTGGGACACTGGCCGAAAGGTGAGTCCGCGATGCTTAGAGGTGTGTAAGACAGGAATAACTATCAACACAAGGATGGAGGCAAGGAGGGCTAGGACCCCCCCGAGTTTGTTTGGAATTGATCGTAGGATGGCGTAGGCAAACAGGAAGTACCATTCTGGCTTAATATGGGGGGGGGTAACCATTGAGTTTGCTGGGGCAAAATTGTCTGGGTCTCCAAGGAGGTTGGGGCTAAATAGAGCCAGCGTAGTGAGGAAGATCAGAAGGGCAACAAAGCCCACCAGATCTTTATAGGTGAAATAGGGGTGGAAGGGGATTTTATCCGGGTCAGAGCTGATGCCCATTGGGTTGTTTGACCCCGTCTCATGTAGAAATAAAATGTGTAGAAGGCTTGCCCCTGCTACCACGAATGGAAATAAAAAATGGAATGCGAAGAACCGGGTTAATGTAGCATTGTCCACTGAAAACCCGCCTCAAATTCATTGAACTAGGTTGTCCCCAAGGTACGGCACGGCAGACAGTAGGTTAGTAATCACTGTTGCCCCTCAGAACGATATTTGTCCTCATGGTAGGACATATCCTACGAAAGCAGTTATCATTACGAGAAGGAACAATACGACTCCGATATTTCAGGTTTCTTTATATAAATAGGACCCGTAATACAATCCTCGGGCAATATGTAAGTATAGACAGATGAAGAAGAAGGAGGCTCCATTGGCGTGCATGTTCCGGATGAGTCAGCCGTAGTTAACGTCTCGGCAGATGTGTGCGACCGATGAGAAGGCGGTAGAGATATCCGACGTGTAGTGTATCGCTAGGAATAATCCTGTTAGGATTTGGGCAATCAAGCACAGGGCTAGGAGTGACCCGAAGTTTCATAATGCTGAGATGTTGGATGGGGCTGGTAGGTCTACTAACGCATCGTTGGCGATTTTGACGAGGGCGTGATTTTTTCGGATATTTGCCATTAGACTTAAGATGTCCTGTGCCTTTTTTTGGTTGTGTTGTGCAGACTGACTAGTCTAGTAGAAAACAGCAGCAAGTGACCGCCACCACGGGGACAAAGAATATCACCAAATAGGTTTTCAGCAACCCTTGGGATTTGGTAATAATCTTAATCATAGGCAGTTGAGCTTGGGCTAATATCTTTGGGCCTGATTTCTCTAGAAATGTTTGGTCAACAATGTGTGTCGAGATCTTCTGTGCCGCTGTTAGAGACAGTTCGGGTACAGTTCGGTGGACAATTGCTGGGAAAAAGCCTAACAAATTAGAAAAACTGTGGGTAGATTGCTGGTTTCCGCTGTCCTGTTTGGTTGTTAGCTCGGCGAGATCCGCGGCAGTGATTAATCCGAGAACGGTAACAACCAGTGCACTTACTTTGAGAAAGGGGGGTATGGTCATAACAGGGGTCTTGTTTGGATTAAAATTGGAAACTAGGATTAAGCCCGCGATTATGCTGCCTCAGGCGAGACGTTTAATAGGGTTAATAACCTTGGGGTTGTTCTCATTTATTGGAGAGAGGGTTGGGAATCGTGGCTGGCCCATGGAAGCAAAGAAGATAACCCGGAAGCTGTAGACGGCTGTGAAAGAGGTGGCAACAAGGGTAAGGGTGAGGGCCCATGCGTTAAGGCTAGATGTGTTCATTGCTTCGATGATGGCGTCTTTTGAAAAGAAGCCGGCTATAAAAGGGGTCCCGGTTAGAGCTAAGCTGCCAACTGTCACACAAGAAGATGTGAGCGGTAGAGCGTGGTGTAGGCCCCCTATCTTGCGGATATCCTGTTCGTCATTTAGGCTGTGGATAATAGAGCCTGAACACAGGAATAGTATAGCCTTGAAGAAGGCGTGGGTGCAGATGTGTAGGAAGGCCAGCTGTGGCTGATTAAGCCCGATTGTAACCATTATGAGACCCAGCTGGCTGGATGTGGAGAATGCGATGATTTTCTTGATGTCATTCTGTGTTAGAGCGCAAATTGCTGTAAATAGTGTGGTGAGTGCTCCTAGGCAGAGGCATGTGGTGAGGGCAGTTTCGTTATGTTCTATAATAGGGTGTAGTCGGATAAGGAGAAAGATACCCGCCACAACCATTGTACTTGAGTGGAGTAGGGCAGATACTGGTGTAGGCCCCTCCATGGCTGAGGGCAACCACGGGTGTAGTCCGAACTGCGCCGATTTGCCCGCTGCAGCCAGGATTAGGCCTATGAGGGGTAGCGTTAGGTCTATACCTTTTGAGGCTACGAAGATCTGTTGTATCTCCCAGCTATTCATTTTTATGGCCACCCAGGCCATGGTCAAGATGAGTCCAATGTCCCCTACTCGGTTATATACGACGGCCTGCATTGCTGCGGTATTAGCATCCGCCCGGCCGTATCATCACCCGATCAATAGGAAGGACATGATGCCCACCCCCTCTCAGCCGATAAACAACTGAAATATGTTGTTGGCAGTCACTAGCAAAATTATCGCAATCAAAAATATCAATAGATATTTAAAGAATCGGTTAATGTAGGGGTCGCCGTGTATGTATCAAATGGCAAAGTCCAAGATAGACCATGTGACATATAAGGCTACGGGAGTGAAGATGACGGAATATTGGTCAAATTTCAAGCTTACATTGATATCGAAGGTTACTGTATTCGTCCATTGTCAGTTGGTCGAAATGGTTTCTAATCCCTGGTCAAAGAATAGGAACAATGGCAGGAGGCTGACGAAGAATGATATCTGCACTGCGTTTTTAACGTGGGTGCAGGTTCAGCCTTCCTTTAAGGGGGAGGGACTCATTGATGTGACGACAGGGTAGGACAGCAATGCTAAGATAATCAAGAAGCTCGAAAGAAAAGGCACTGCCGCTACCCGCATAGCCACTACTTGGATTTGCACCAAGAGTTTCTGGTTCCTAAGACCAGCGGATAGGTCTCTTATCCTATAGAGGCTGAGTGAGCCGCGGATTCTAACTGCGGGGCCTCCCAGACTAGCAATCTAAGGGTTCTTCTGTGACTCTCTCGGTGAGCGAAAGGCTTCTATCCTTTGTCTTCAGAATCACAATCTGACGTCTTGTAGCTAAACTACGCTCACATGAGCATCATCCTCACATAATCTCGGGCTTTAGCACGAGGAGAAGCACGGGGGTGATATGTATTGCGATCAACAGATGTTCTCGGGTGTGTGAGGGCTCCATCCCGGTAACATGGCTTGGGGTCGGGCCGCGTTGCGTCACAAGAAACATATATAGTGAGTAGCTGGCGGTGATTAGTGTTCCTAACCCCGTTAGTACAATAGATCAATAAGATCAGTTAAACATTGACACAATAATCACGATTTCTCCCATTAAGTTAGGAAGAGGCGGGAGTGCCAGATTAGCTAGGCTGGAGATGAACCACCAGGCGGCCATCAGTGGGAGCACAACTTGCAGGCCACGGGCTAATAGCAGAGTGCGGCTGTGTGTGCGTTCATAGTTTGTGTTCGCGAGAGAAAATAGGGCTGATGATACTAATCCGTGGGAGATTATCAATACAATTGCTCCCGTGAAGCCTCATGGGGTTTGGATTAAAATTCCTCCGGCTACCAAGCCTATATGGCTTACGGATGAGTAAGCGATTATAGACTTCAGGTCTGTCTGTCGTAAACAAATAGTTCCGGTCATAATAATCCCTCATAAAGCTAGGATAATGAATGGATATGCTATTTCTTTTGCCATAGGGGCAAGTATAATAATAATCCGCATTATGCCATAGCCTCCAAGCTTTAATAGTACGGCGGCTAAAACTATGGAGCCTGCTACTGGTGCCTCTACGTGGGCCTTCGGGAGTCAAAGGTGTACCCCGTATAGGGGTATCTTCACTAGGAATGCTACCAAGCAGGCCAATCATCATGCTTTGTGTCCCACGCTGGTTAGACTTAAAGGGTTTGTGTACTGGATTGTAAGTATGGATAATGTCCCTAGGTCTTTTTGTAGTGTCAATAAAGCAACTAATAGAGGCAGTGAGCCCGCAAGGGTATAAAACATAAAATATGTGCCCGCGTTCAGACGTTCTTTTTGGTTTCCCCACCGCGTAATGATAACTAGAGTTGGGATCAGAGTGGCCTCAAACATAACATAAAACATAATGATTTCAGTTGCGCCGAACGCTATAATGAGAAAAACTTGGAGCAGAATTAAAAGTGTAATATACATCCGTTGTCGGTTGATTGGCTCAGGTGCAATATGGTTTTGGCTGGCTAATAATATTAGTGGTAATAGTCAGCAGGATAAGACTAGTAAGGGGGTGGAGAGGGGATCAGTGCCAACATACTGATTAGACATTGACCATCCCGCTTCTGAGTCTCACTTAAGTCACACTAAGCTGATTATGGTTATTATAAGACTTTGGTAAGTGATGGCTGTTCATAACCATTTTTTATCAACGAGTCAAGTTGTTGGGATCAATATAATGGTTGGTATTAATACTTTTAGCATTGTAGTAGGCTTAAGGCTTTGAGGTGTGCTGTGCCGTGCGTGCGGGAGGTGGCAACCAGGAGGGCTAATCCTGCGGCGGCCTCGCAGGCAGAAAAGGTCAGTAGCATTATAGGTACTGATGAGAATGTAAATGATCCTATTTGAATAGTTCATAGGCTTATTGCTAAGTACAGCGAGAGTATCATGGCTTCTAAGCAAAGTAACGCAGATAGTAAGAATTTTCGGTTTATAGCAAGTCCTGTGAATCCGAGGGCGAATGTTAATCCAAAGGTGAGGTGTAGTGTGGCCATGAGATGATCACGGAGTCGAACCATGTTTAACTGAGTCGAAATCAGGCGTCTTTCATTGGACTAATCATCTATTCGGCCCACTCCAATCCCCCTTGAATCCACTCGTGGATCAGGCCTAGGGTGAGTAGAACCAGTAAAATGGTTGCCCATATAAAGGCCTGTAGGGTATCTGGTAATTGGTCTCCCCAGGGCAGGGGAAGAAGAAGGGCGATTTCTAGGTCGAAAAGTAGAAACAGGATGGCTACCAAGAAGAACCGCATCGAGAAGGGGAGACGGGCAGAGCCTATGGGGTCGAATCCGCATTCATAGGGTGATAATTTTTCCGAGTCAGGGGTTAGGTGTGGCAACCAAAACGAGATTATCATTAGAACACATGATAGTATTGTGGTAACTAGGATGGTTGACAAGATAGTGGTCATTATTCTTCCTCGGGGTTTAACCAAGATTAAATAATTGGAAGTCATCTGTATTAGTTGTTATACTAGAAGAATTAAGATCCTCATCAATAAATTGAGACATAAAGGAATAGTCAAACTACATCCACGAAGTGTCAATACCATGCAGCGGCTTCGAAGCCGAAGTGGTGTTGAGACGTGAAGTGGAATTTTGCTTGCCGCAGGAGGCAGACAGCTAAAAAGGTAGAGCCAATAATCACGTGAAGCCCGTGGAAACCGGTGGCAACAAAGAATGCTGAACCATAGACTCCGTCAGCGATTGTGAAGGGGGCTTCGTAGTATTCTATTGCCTGCAAAAGGGTGAAGTAAAACCCTAAAACAATTGTCAGTGTCAGTGCTTGAATGGTTTGTGTCCGTTGACTTTCTATAATGCCGTGATGTGCTCAGGTTACCGTAACCCCCGAAGCCAGCAGGACGGCGGTGTTAAGTAGTGGAACCTCGAATGGGTCCAAGGTTGTGAGCCCTGTTGGTGGTCAACACCCTCCTAGATCAGGTGTTGGTGCAAGGCTCGAGTGATAAAAGGCCCAGAAAAAGCCTAGGAAGAAAAAGACTTCCGAGGTGATGAATAAAATTATTCCATACCGTAGGCCTTTTTGTACCGGGGGTGTGTGATGTCCTTGGAAGGTCCCTTCCCGTACAATATCCCGTCATCATTGGTATATAGTGAGCAATGTGAGGAATAAACCCAGAGATATGAGAGTGGTACCCTGGGAATGAAACCATATTGCAGTGCCTGAGGTTACTAGCAAGGCAGCGACTGCTCCTGTTAAAGGCCAAGGGCTTGGGTCAACTATATGAAATGCGTGTGCTTGGTGTGCCATTATACGTTTTCTTGTAGATATAGGGTTAACAATAGGACGAAAACATAGGCCTGAATCATTGCCACTGCTACTTCTAACAGTGTCAGTAGAAATAATACTGTCCCTGTTAGTAGGGCTACAGTTGGTATTATTGGTAATAAAACGGTTACAGCGGTAGCAATAAGTTGAATAAGTAAATGGCCCGCTGTTAAGTTCGCCGTGAGTCGCACTCCCAGGGCGATAGGGCGAATAAATAGGCTAATTGTTTCGATGATAATAAGAACGGGAATTAGGAGGAGTGGGGTTCCTTCAGGAAGTAGGTGTGCTAGTGCAGTGGTTGGCTGGTTCCGTAGGCCTAAAATAATGGTGGCCAATCATAAGGGCACTGCAAGCCCCATGTTTAGTGATAGTTGAGTAGTTGGTGTAAACGTGTAGGGGAACAATCCCAGTACGTTAATGGTAATTAAGAATATTATTAAGGATATTAGAAGTAGGGCTCATTTATGGCCTGGGGTATTGATAGGTGATAAGAGCTGGTGGGTGGATCGGTTGATAAATCAGTTTTGTACCGTTAACAATCGATTGTTAATTCATCGTGATGTGGGGGTGGGGTATAACAGTCAGGGTGCTGTAAGTGCGACGGCAATAAGCGGGGTTCCTAGGAATGTGGGGCTTATAAATTGATCAAAAAAGTTTAGTACCATACTCAGTTTCAGGGGCTCTCTTGGGGTTTCTTGGTATTCTTCGGGCCTGGGTTGTTCATACACTGGTGAGCTATAATTTTAGTAGGAATAATGGTTAGGAAAACAATTCATGAAAGTATTAGAATTATAAACCATGGGGTAGGATCTAATTGTGGCATATCACTAAGGGGGGTCGGGAGTCTCCAATCTTTAGCTTAAAAGGCTAACGCTTTACCCTGATTTAGCTACTTAGTGAGTCGTATTCTAGTATTATTGATGATCAGTTCTCAAAGTGTTCTAAAGGAACGGCTTCAACTACAATTGGTATAAAGCTATGATTTGCACCGCAGATTTCAGAGCATTGGCCATAATAAACTCCAGGTCGTGAAGCAATAAATGATGTTTGATTTAATCGTCCTTGTACTGCATCTATTTTTACACCTAGGGCCGGCACGGCTCATGAGTGTAATACGTCTTCTGCTGTTACTAATACTCGGACTGGCGATTCCATTGGCACCACTACTCGGTGGTCAGTTTCTAGTAGCCGAAATTGGCCTGGGATAAGGTCTTGGGTGGGAATCATGTACGAGTCAAACCCTAATTCTTCGTAGTCGGTGTACTCGTAGCTTCAGTATCATTGGTGGCCAATGGCTTTAATGGTTAAGTGCGGGTCATTAATTTCGTCTATTAGGTAAAGAATTCGTAGAGATGGGAGCGCGATGAGGATAAGAATAATTGCTGGTAATATCGTTCACACAATTTCAATACCCTGTGAGTCCAAGATATAAACATCTGTCAGACGGGATGTGCTCATTGCCACAATAATATAGAGTACTAGAGTGCTAATAAGGAAAACAATCATTAGTGCGTGGTCATGGAAGTGAATTATCTCCTCCATGACTGGTGAGGCTGCGTCTTGAAATCCTAACTGTGATGGATGTGCCATAGTTCTAAGATGCGCAGGGTTTTAACCTACAATTCTGCTCTGACAAGGCAGTGTACTTATTAATACTAGTATCTTATTAAAAGAAAGTGGCAGAGTGGTTATGCGGCTGGCTTGAAACCGGCAAATGGGGGTTCAATTCCCTCCTTTCTTGAATAATCTACCATTTTATAAAATAGGGGGTTGGTCTCCCAGAATTTGTAGTTTCATGCAGGGTGTACACGTACAAACGCAGGCTCTTCGAAAGTATGATAAGGGGGTGGAGATCCGTGTAATCATTCAACATTCGATGCTATTAGTGGTACCCATTTCACCTCCCGTTTTGATGCGAAAGCTTCTCAAAGGATAAATAGGAACAGGATTACTGCCGTTAGTGACAGCATTGAGCCAATTGAGGAGACAGCATTTCATAGTGTATATGCGTCTGGATAATCCGAGTAACGTCGTGGTATTCCTGCTAAGCCTAAGAAGTGTTGGGGGAAAAAGGTTATATTTACTCCAATGAATATAACCCCGAAGTGGATTTTTGTTCATGTGTGGTGCAAAGTATATCCTGTAAATAGGGGGAATCAATGTACAAAGCCTCCTATGATTGCAAAGACGGCCCCTATTGATAAGACGTAGTGGAAGTGTGCAACAACGTAGTATGTATCATGTAATACAATATCAATGGATGAGTTTGCTAGTACAATTCCTGTTAATCCCCCAACTGTAAATAGGAAGATAAACCCGATGGCCCACAGTATTGGGGTTTCTCATTTGATGGTCCCTCCGTGTAGGGTGGCTAGTCAGCTAAATACTTTGACTCCTGTTGGAATTGCAATAATTATTGTAGCAGATGTAAAGTATGCTCGGGTATCTACATCTATTCCTACTGTGAACATGTGGTGAGCTCAAACGATAAATCCTAGAAGGCCAATGGCCATTATTGCTCATACTATACCCATGTGTCCAAAAGACTCTTTTTTGCCCGAGTAGTAGGCAACGATGTGAGAGATAATTCCAAACCCTGGCAGAATCAAAATGTATACTTCTGGGTGACCAAAGAATCAGAATAGGTGTTGGTAAAGAATTGGGTCACCCCCTCCAGCTGGGTCGAAGAATGTTGTGTTCAGATTTCGGTCCGTTAATAATATCGTGATTCCTGCGGCAAGGACAGGAAGAGATAGTAAGAGGAGTACTGCTGTTACTAAAACAGATCACACGAATAGACTGGTTTGATACTGTGAAACTGCAGGGGGCTTCATATTAATAATAGTGGTAATAAAATTAATTGCCCCTAAGATTGAGGATACACCTGCTAGGTGTAAAGAGAAGATGGTAAGGTCTACGGATGCGCCTGCATGTGCTAGGTTACCTGCTAGTGGTGGATATACAGTTCATCCTGTGCCCGCTCCGGCCTCAACCCCAGATGATGCCAATAGTAGTAGAAATGACGGGGGTAGTAATCAGAAGCTTATGTTGTTCATTCGTGGGAATGCTATATCAGGGGCTCCAATTATTATAGGCACTAGCCAGTTACCAAAACCTCCAATCATAATTGGCATCACTATGAAGAAGATTATGACGAATGCATGGGCTGTAACGATGACGTTATAAATCTGGTCGTCTCCAAGGAGGGCTCCGGGCTGGCTCAGTTCTGCTCGGATAAGAAGACTAAGGGCGGTCCCCACTATACCAGCTCAGGCCCCAAATACCAAATAAAGGGTTCCAATGTCTTTGTGATTGGTGGAAAAGAATCAACGGGTGACTGTCACAGATAGGGTGGCCGAAAGTTCAGGCGGTGGGCTGTAGTCCCATATATAGAGGTTAAATTCCTTTTCTTATCAGGTCCAATAGTGTAGTCACGTCAGATTGCAAATCTGAAAACGCAAATAATAAATGCTTGGGCCTATAACCCCCGCCTACCCCGCCGCAGACAGGCGGGGGTTATAGATGAATGCTCTCTGGTTTGAGCGCTTAGCTGTTAACTAAGAGGTTGCGGGATCGAGGCCCGCTCATCTATGGAGGCTTTAGCTTAATCAAATGGTCTGTGTTGCATGCAGAAAATGCAGGTTAAAGTCCTGCAAGCCTTATCAGGAACTAGGAGATTTTAACTCCTACTTAAAGCTTTGAAGGCTTCCGGTCTATCTTAAGTCCTAAGTTCCTAGAACAACCAGTTTAACAGTGCCGGGGTGACGGGCATGAGCGCGACCGCTAGGACTACCAATACCGAAAGGGCAATATTTTCCTTGTTCGTGCTTACACGTCATGGTGTTTTAGAGCTGTTGGTGTTTGGTGGCGTTGTCATTAGGGCAATATAACACAGCCGGAGGTAGAAGTATAGACTTAGGAGTGTTAACACGGCCATCAGGACGGTAACCAGAGGCAGACCTTGTCCGGTGACTTCTCGCATAATTAACATCTTTGGCATGAAGCCGGTAAGTGGGGGAAGGCCTGCCAAAGAGAGGATTGTGAGAGTTAAGACGACAAATAGTGTGGGGTTTTTTGCTCATACTACAAATAGTAGGTTCACACTCTTCACCCCACCAATTTTTAGGTTAAGGAACACAGTAGCGGTCGTGATCATATATAAAGAGAAGGCCAACAGGGTTAGTTCAGGCAAAAATTTTATTACCAAGATCATCCATCCCATGTGCGAAATCGAAGAATATGACATAACCTTCCGGATTTGAGTCTGACCGAGGCCTCCTCATCCACCAACTAGTGCTGAAATAATTGCCATCAGATAGATTCACGAGAAGTCAATCCATGGGGCAATTTGTTGTATTAATACTATGGGTGCTAGTTTCTGTCACGTAGAAAGGATCAAGCATGTGGTCAGGCTTAGCCCCTGTATAACTTCGGGGAATCAGGTGTGGAATGGAGCAATTCCTGCCTTAAGACACAAGGCTATGAACATAATTTGTTTTGAGGCTAGGACTGAGGAGTCTACGATATCTCAGGATCCACATACCCAGGCATGGAACGTGGCGGCAAAGATCATGACTGCTGTGGCAGTTGCCTGTACAATGAAGTATTTTGTTGTCGCTTCCGCCGCTCGCGGATATTTTACTTGAACTATTAATGGTAAAATAGCCATGGTGCTAATTTCCAGGCCTATTCAGGCTATAATCCAGTGTGAGCTTACAAATGCGATTGCGGTCCCGAGTCCAACGGATATGGAAAAGACTGTTAAAATTAGCGCAGCCATTAGTAAAGGAAGGATTTTAACCAACATTGCAGGGGTATGGGCCCAACAGCTTTTTTAGCTGACTTTACTAGGAAGTGGTGTAACGGAAGCGCCAAGAGTTTTGATCTCTTCAGTATGGGTTCGAGTCCCTTCTTTCTAAGAGGAAATAGAGGGCTTTAGTCCCCATGATCCACTCTATCAAAGTGGCCCTTTATTCAGGCATATTTCCTACTGGGGAGGCAGACCCGCGGTAGCCGTCACGACAGCAAGACTTCAGACAAGTAGTGCCAGGGCAAGAGGAAGGAAGTTCTTCCACGTTAGGTGCATCAATTGGTCGTAGCGAAAGCGGGGGTAGGAGGCTCGCACTCACAGAAAGATGAGAGAGAGCGTCGAGGCTTTCAACATAAGGTCGACAGTGGCAAGTCCGGGGCGATCAAGGTGGTCTGTTGTCCCCACAAAAAGTACGGCCGAGAGCGTGTTCATGAGTAAAATATTTGAGTACTCGGCTAGGAAAAATAGGGCGAAGGGCCCCCCCGCGTATTCTACATTAAACCCCGAAACAAGCTCCGACTCTCCTTCTGTGAGGTCAAAGGGTGTCCGATTGGTCTCCGCTAGTGTGGAGACATACCACATTGTTGCCAGGGGCAAGGCAGGGGCAAGTAGCCATACTTGCTCTTGAGCTACGCCGAATACTATTAGGGTAAATCCTCCGGCCATAATGGTCGTCGAGATCAAAATGAGACCGAGACTAACCTCGTAGGAGATGGTTTGTGCCACTGCTCGTAAAGCACCAATGAGGGCATACTTAGAATTGGATGACCATCCTGAGGCTAGGATGGAGTAAACCGCCAGGCTAGAGAGAGCAAGGATTAAGAGTAGGCCCAGGTTCGTATCTATTACTGGAAACGGGGTTGGCATGGGCGCTCACATCACTAATGCTAGCACAAGGGCAAATGTTGGAGCAAGTACAAATAGTACAGGAGAGGAGGCGTAGGGACGGATGGGTTCTTTAATAAATAGTTTAACACCATCAGTAACTGGTTGCAGTAATCCGTAAGGCCCAACTACATTAGGCCCTTTCCGGGTTTGTATATACCCCAGGATCTTGCGCTCTAGTAGGGTCAGAAGTGCTACGGCTAGAAGAACTGGCACAACATAAGCCAGGGGGTTAACAATATTAACCAGTAGGAAGTGCATAGCTTAAGGAGGGGATTTGAACCCCTGGTTAAAAGGGCTTAGGCCTTTTGCAATTACCAGACTCTGCCACCTTAGCCTACCATTGTCTTTGGCTTCTTGGTTGTTCCCTTTGGCGTCTTTATATTTCTTCAGAAAACTAGGGTAGGGTCTTCTTTGAGTATTGACCCTCCCCCCCCGGCCCTTTCGTACTAGGGGGGGGTTTATTCATAGATAGAAACCGACCTGGATTTCTCCGGTCTGAACTCAGATCACGTAGGACTATTAATCGTTGAACAAACGAACCCTTAATAGCGGCTGCACCATTAGGATGTCCTGATCCAACATCGAGGTCGTAATCCCCCTCGTCGATAAGGACTCTAAGAGGGGATTGCGCTGTTATCCCTAGGGTAACTTGGTTCAATGATCAGGTGCTATTTGTCCCGGGTCATTTTTGGTCAGATATTCTGCTGCTTCGAATCGTTTTTCTTAGTTTTAAAGAAATAGGGAGTCTTCATTCCATGTGGGGGCTTCTCTCTGCCCCACGGTCGCCCCAACCTAAGGATTTGGATCATTGGCCACTAGGTTTAAAGCTTACTCTTGTAGTATTTAATTTAGCCCCTTCACGTGGTTGTCCCTTATCCTAAAGCTCCATAGGGTCTTCTCGTCTTATGTTATTATGTCCGCCTCTGCACGGACAGGTCAATTTCATTGATCGGGGGGGGGAGACAGTCAAGCTCTCGTGATGCCATTCATACAGGTCTTCATTTAAAAGACAGGTGATTACGCTACCTTTGCACGGTTAAAATACCGCGGCCGTTGAACATATAGTCACTGGGCAGGCGGAACCTCCAATACGTCGTCGTTTGGCTAGAGGCGGTGTTTTTGGTAAACAGGCGGGGCTTAATCTATTGCCGAGTTCCTTCCCCCCCTTTTAATCTTTCCTTGGTCGCGCTCCCGTGTAGGTATAACGGTTTAGTCCTTCAAGGTTTTCCTGCTCATCAGTGTCCCTTTGTATTACCCTCTTGTATGGGTCCGTTTTCTATCAGTGGCTTGTCCAATCTGACTTACACTTGCGCTCGGAGGGGGCCCTCTTGCCCCCTTATTACTCATTCTAGCATTTTCTCTCCTATAAGTTAATAGGGAGGCTTAATATCGTTAGGGGATATGGGATATATTACTGTAATTATTGGCGGTTTGTTTTCCTGAGCTTTAACGCCTTCTGTATAGGTGGCTGCTTTTGGGCCCACTGTGGAGACAAGCCTTCGTTGTAACTTCTTTTCCACCTGTTAAGGTTGTGTCCTTTCTCAAAGGAGCTGTACCTCCTTCGATTAACTCTCATTTATTACTCCACTCCTTAAACCAATGTTTGGTATGAGAATCTTATGAGGCTAAACTATATTTATTTCTTAAGCAACCAGCTATAACTAGGCTCGATAGGTTTGTCACTCCTACTCGGGGGTCTTCCCACTCTTTTGCCACAGAGACGGGTTGGCCCTTATATCAGGCTGCCCCGGAGTAGCTCGTCTAGTTTCGGGGGGCTGGGCTGGGGTACCCCTTGCTCAGCTAATACTTGCTAAACCATGATGCAAAAGGTACGGGTCTTAATCCCTGCTTCGTTCCGCTTCTCCGGTATATTTCACTTCTCTTTCAGCTTTCCCTTGCGGTACTTTATCTATAGCTCTACTACTTCCTTTTCTATCTCCTATACTGAGGCGGAAGAATGGTTTAGTTCATGCTCTTAACATTTTTATATATACTTGGTCGCTTGTTCCATGTGGCTAGGCTAGCTCTTGGGCTTAGGATAATTCGATTTGCACGATTATCTTCTCAGTGTAATGGAGGCGCTTTACTTTTAAGCTATATCCTAGTTGTTCCAAGCGCACCTTCCGGTACACTTACCATGTTACGACTTGTCTCTTCTGTTGGGTGTTTTAAGCATTATCTAGTCGGTCATCTTGCCCTAGAAGAGAATGACGGGCGGTGTGTACTTGCCTTAGAGCCTTATTCAGCTGAACTCTCTTTTTTCAATCTTACTGTTAAATCCACCTTCGGTTGTGTTATTTTCATTCCACCTTTCGTCTTTTCTGATCCAGAAAGTGTAGCCCATCTCTTCCTACCCCGTTTGCTACACCTCGACCTGACGTTCTGGATCTTTATTCCATTTAGCTCACTACAATGGCTTTCACAAGGTAAGCTGCCGACGGTGGTATATAGGCTGATCTGGCAAGGAGTAGTGAGGTTCAACGAGGTATATCGGTTATAGGACAGGCTCCTCTAAGTGGACCTAAGGCACCGTCAAGTCCTTTGGGTTTTAAGCTAGGTGCTCGTAATCCCCTGGCGGATGGCTTGTGTATTCTGCCACCATTGTTTACTATTGAGCATAGCGGGGTATCTAATCCCGGTTTGTTCCTCAATGGTCGTGAATTCAAGATTCTTAAAGCTACTTTCGTTTTTGGTTTCCATTCATCATAGCGTATGACAACTGGGCGTGCTTTCAGCTTTAGTCTGGCGTTCTCTAATCACTCTTTACGCCGCTATTCATCAATTTGAGCCCCTCGTATAACCGCGGTGGCTGGCACGAGTTTTACCGGCTCTACTATTACCCTAACTAAGTCAAGCTTTCGCTTATATATTAATACCTCTTACTGCTGAATTCCCTTGGGGGTGTGGCGCGGCTGGGCGTTTTGGGCTACCCTTAGGTGTGCCTGATGCCCAAAATTTCTTCCATTATTGGCGAAGAAAGGTTTGCTCACAGGGGCGCGGATACTTGCATGTATAATTTAGGTTACAACTGATGTTAAAGTCAGGACCAGGCTTTTGTGCTATTGGGGTTTATAAGGACCCATCTTGGCATCTTCAACGCCATGCTTTCTATGATAAGCTACATTAAC